GCCTTTTATTTGGTAGGTAATATTGATGAAGCTACCGCGAAGGCTATGAACTTAGATGTGGAGAGCAAATTGAAGAAATGACCTTAAATCTATGTGTATTGACTCCTAATCGAATTGTTTGGGATTCAGAAGTGAAAGAAATCATTTTATCGACTAATAGTGGCCAAATTGGTGTATTACCAAATCACGCACCTATTGCCACGGCTGTAGATATAGGTATTTTGAGAATACGTCTTAACGACCAATGGTTAACAATAGCTCTAATGGGCGGTTTCGCTAGAATAGGCAATAATGAAATAACCATTTTAGTAAATGATGCAGAGAGGGGTAGTGACATTGATCCGCAAGAAGCTCAACAAACTCTTGAAATAGCTGAAGCTAGCTTGAGTAGCGCTGAAGGAAAGAGACAAACAATTGAGGCAAATTTAGCTCTCAGACGAGCTAGGACGCGAGTAGAGGCTATCAATGCAATTTCATAACGAGTTGTTGGTGCGTCCGAATAATAAAAATAAGTTCTGTTTATTTATACAACATATTTGGATTCTGCCGATTGAATCCAATCAAGTGTAATCAGATTTTGATGCAATGAAAAAAAAAAATGAAATTTCAAATTTCAATAATGAAATAAATAAAAAAATAGAATAAATACGAGTAGTGGGGTATGTAAAAGATACAAAATAAATAAAAAAATAAGGTGGGTAGAAATACTTATTAGATACCATTGACTGCGGTCTCTAATAAGTTCTACCTACTATTGGATTTGAACCAATGACTCCTGCCGTATGAAAGCAATACTCTAACCACTGGGTTAAGTAGGTCATTTATCATCATAAAGAGAAACAAAAGGAACCCGCCACACCCATAGATTATAGATGGAATCTTACTTCTAAGCAATACCCATCCTTGGCAGGAAACCGATCAGAGAGCTATCATGTCGGATCATGCAATATTCACCTTGACAAGAAATTATATACATGATAAAATATTTATCACAAACACAAGGGCTGTAGCTCAGTTAGGTAGAGCACCTCGTTTACACGCGCGCCAATGCTTTTTCAGAGGAGTCCATCATGCAATCAACCGAATTTATCTTAGTAAAAAATCGATGTCTTACTCTGTGGATTCGAGGGAACAAGAGAACAATAGCCTGACAAATAGTTGGTTGGTCTAATTGAGGTGCCAATTTCGGTGCCAAAAAGAACCCATCATTGATTTGATAATTGATAAGGTGAATACCCAGCCCATTCAATGCTAGGCATAATGAGGATAAGGACCTCAAAAAAATCTCTTTTCGTCCTATGAACTTGAAGGTGTATGAAGTTTCATATTTGACGCTTTGGGCAGAGCGATAGAGACTCCATTTAACTTAGGTTGATCTAGGCCGAAGGCAGACCTACGTCAAGATAACTCTTTTTTTGAAACACTTTGGTATTGCTACTGAATAAAAAATCAGAGCACGCGGAGCCGTCTCATTATCTTTCTGTTAAGAAAAAAGATGGCGGACTCGCTGATATTTATATCAGTTGATGAAAGAGCCCAATGCAAAAAAAAATGCATGTTGGGTCTTTGAAACAGTTCGAATCATTTCGATAATAATAAGTTTGATCTGTTTTACCGAGAAGGTCTACGGTTCGAGTCCGTATAGCCCTAATTTTTCATTAATTTTTATAAATTATAAATATAAATTATAAATGGTAATGAAAAAAAAATTATTTGTATTTTTTGATTTGTATTTTGTACTATAGTATAGAGTATAGTTTTTTATTTCCTCATTATTATTTTATTTGATTTGTTGTTTGTATCTGGCCGGTTGGTTGCTCCGTTGAAATAGAATCATTCCCACATTCTCGCTCACGGGGATCATTCGGAACCTGAAACTAAAAAAAAAATGCATTTCAATGGAGCCAATCGGCATTTTAAAAATTTTTGGATAAACAAACCCATTCTTTTTCATTCATTTTCGTGGGTGAATTACATACATACACATTTTTCCTCTTTTACTACCCATGATCAAAGAGTTGGGGAGGGGATACTCCCTTTCTTTGGTATACCTAAAGAAAGGTCCATTTTTTAAGTAAAAATCGTGACATGAGCCCGGTTAATATACTCAAACAAAATTGCTCATCATTCAAAATTCCAAATTAGAATTCTACCGATGCTTACTTTATTCAAGAAGATTGGGGATCCATTTGAACTTAGAAGAGTTAGGAATCCCCCGACTTATCGACTTTGTTGCGGAAGAACAACTCCAACTCATTGTTTCAGAGAGAATAGAATGGATTGATCCTAAATACATAATTTGGGTATAGGAACCTATACGTTGTTATATGTAAGGGTTCCTTGCAATTCAAAGCATTGAATCCAATCTATTAGTACAGGGAGAGATTCAATAGAATATAATTAATACTAATTATGGATATATTCTATTTATATATATAATAGAAATATTCGAAATATTCGATTAATATTAATAATTACATACAATATCTTATAATAATAC